AGCTTCCAAAGGTATATATCCAGCAGTGGATCCTTTAGATTCAACGTCAACTATGCTCCAACCTCGGATTGTTGGTGAGGAACATTATGAAACTGCTCAAAGAGTTAAGGAAACTTTACAACGTTACAAAGAACTTCAAGACATTATAGCTATCCTCGGGTTGGACGAATTATCCGAAGAGGATCGTTTAACCGTAGCACGAGCAAGAAAAATTGAACGTTTTTTCTCCCAACCCTTTTTCGTAGCAGAAGTTTTTACCGGTTCTCCGGGAAAATATGTTGGTTTAGCAGAAACAATTAGAGGGTTTAAATTAATCCTTTCGGGGGAATTAGATGGTCTTCCTGAGCAGGCTTTTTATTTGGTAGGTAACATCGACGAAGCTACTGCGAAGGCTATGAACTTAGAAATGGAGAGCAAATCGAATAAATGACCTTAAATCTTTGTGTACTGACCCCTAATCGAATTGTTTGGGATTCCGAAGTGAAAGAAATCATTTTATCCACTAATAGTGGACAAATTGGCGTATTACCAAACCACGCTCCTATTGCTACAGCTGTAGATATAGGTATTTTAAGAATACGCCTTAACAACCAATGGCTAACGATGGCTCTGATGGGTGGTTTTGCTAGAATCGGTAATAATGAGATCACGATTTTAGTAAATGATGCAGAGAAGGGTAGTGACATTGATCCCCAAGAAGCTCAACAAACTCTTGAAAACGCGGAAACTAATTTGAAGAAAGCTGAAGGTAAGAGACAAACAATTGAGGCAAATCTAGCTCTCAGACGAGCTAGGACACGAGTAGAGGCTATCAATACAATTTCATAATTCGTTTGTGTACCCGACTAAGCAAAAGAGATTTTGTTTCTAAGCTCTTTTGAACTGCCAATTGAATACAATCAAATAGAATCCAGTGAAATTCAATTCTGATGCAAATGTCAATTAATTTAAGAGATGAATATAAAAACTTATTAGATATCGTTGACTCTGCTATCTAATAAGTTCTACCTACTATTGGATTTGAACCAATGACTCCTGCCGTATGAAAGCAATACTCTAACCACTGAGTTAAGTAGGTCATATGACAAAGAGAAACAAACGGGACCCATCCCGTCGATGGATTATAAATGGAATATTATTTATAAGCAATATCAATCAAAAAGATCAAAGAGCTATGATGTTGGATCGTAGAATATTCATCTTGACAAGAAATTATCTAGATAATAAAATATGTATTACAAGCACAAGGGCTATAGCTCAGTTGGTAGAGCAACTCGTTTACACGTGCGCCAATGTTTTTCAGAGAAGTCCATCATGTAATCAAAAGATTTGATCTTCTTGAGAAATCAATGTCTTACTCCATGACTTTGAGGGAACAATAGCCTGACAAAAGGTTCGGTGCCTATTTAGTTATGCGCCAAAGAAACCGGGCCTTTGATTTGAGATATTGATAGGGTGAATATTCAGTTTAGTCAATGCTAGGCAGAATGAGCACAAGGACTTCAAAATAATCTCTTTTCATCCTATGAGCTTTAAGGTGTATAAAGTTGCATATTTTATGCTTTAAGCAGAGCCGATAGAGACTCTATTTAACTTAGGTTGATCAAGGCCATAGCAGACCTACGTCAAGATAACCCTTCTTTGAAACACTTTGGCAGTGCTCCTAGATCAGTAATGAATCAAAGGGCATGGAGCCATCTCCTTAATCTTTCTTTCAAAAAAAATATGGCAGACTAGCTGATATTTCTATTAGTTAATGAAAGAGCCCAATGCAAAAAACTGCATGTTGGGTTTTTGAAACAGTTCGACTCATTTTGATAATAAAAAGTTTGATCTGTTTTACCGAGAAGGTCTACGGTTCGAGTCCGTATAGCCCTAAATGAAATAAAATGATACAAAAATTTTATAGTTGTCATTTCCGTATTCTTTTCTTGTTTGGAATTGTGGAGTGACTTGGTTTATCGGAAAAAAATCTATTTCCATAAGTTCGCTCACGGAGATTATTTACAGCAGAGCATACAAATGAAAACAAAAACGCATGTCAATAGATCCAAGCAGTAGTCTTATAATTTCGGATAAACAAACCCATTTTTCTTCATTAATCTTTGTATTGGTAAATTTATTACCTATGAATTTTCCTGTGCACAATCGCGGAATTGGTGATACTTTTTTGTATATCTACCCAATTCTGATGGGTTTTGGGAGTCAAAATCCTAATATGAGCCCGCTAAAAAAAAAATTATAACTTTTCGTATAAACATTGTCAAATAGGCTTTTTGATTGGTATACCGTACCTAGTAAAACAGAAAACAAGTAGGTTTCTCTTTTTGTATCCAATCAAAAAAGTGTACTATTCTATTTATTTCTATATAGATATACCACCACCAATACATTATAAACACTTAGATAGAAAATCCTAGGAATTTTACTACACATGATTACTTTCTTCTATTTTTTAGAGTAAGTATAACGGAAATAAGATTCCAGGCAATAAATCTTG